GTCAAATTTGAATTGTAATTCAACTTCTTTAATTAGTTTATTGTTATTCAATATAACAAAGAACACAATCACGCTCTGTAGGATTTGAACCTACGACATCGGGTTTTGGAGACCCACGTTCTACCGAACTGAACTAAGAGCGCTTTATTATGACAGAAGATATAACTGTAAGGAAAAGAATTCCTTTTGTACCCTTAATTCAATAAATACATCTTGCATGCATATAGTATGCTAAAATGAAAAATTATGCCCAATTATAATTGATCTCAAATAATCCCTCGTTACTGCCCATAGGAGGAGTAATAGGTAGGGATGACAGGATTTGAACCCGTGACATTTTGTACCCAAAACAAACGCGCTACCAAGCTGCGCTACATCCCTTTTTTCAATTGTCGTACAGTGTCATTGTACAAAAGTCCTGTCTTGTTTTCCATATCGTTATTTTCTCCTTTATCTATATAAAATAGATTTTCTTGCCATTTCTTCTTTTTGGTTTTAGATACATATATCTTTTTGGTTTCATATACATATAATAAACTATATACATCTGAAATGAAACCTAAGATAAAAAAAAAGAATGGCTATTTATAGGTTCAGGGTATTTTTTTTTTCTGTTTTAGGGTGGGGGTAGGGGCAAGAAAATCCCATCTACTGACTCATTGTACATAGACATTTTAGTTATAAATGTTGCATAAAAATACAAGTGATCCTAAATTTAGTTCCAGCATCTGATTATACATGTATTACAATAAAGAAGGAGGATTTTCAATGCGAGATATAAAAACATATCTCTCTGTGGCACCTGTGCTAAGTACTCTATGGTTTGGGTCTTTAGCAGGTTTATTGATAGAAATTAATCGTTTATTCCCGGATGCCTTGTCATTTCCTTTTTTTTAATTCTAGTTATTAATATGGGAAGAAATGAATAAAATTAGAGATACAAAAAATTCTATGTGACTAATTTTCCCCACCCCCTTTTTTTAGTTGTTTAGGATAGGAAGAAAAGAAAAAGAATAAAGGGGGTATTTAACCCTAGCGTGGGATGGGTGGGTCTAATATCGAATTTGATTGGTAGAATAGAAATGTAGGTCTAAGACAGGCTTCACGAATATAAAATACGTAAACGAAATACTGTGATTAGACTAAGAACAATTGCTAGTTAGAAAAAGTTGTATTAGTTAATTATTACATTATAAGGAATGCTTTCAAAAGCAAATTTTAGTGACTTCTATTGATTTTTCGTTTTTATGTTCCTTTCTTCTTCTTCGGTTCGGGTCAAAAATAGAAGAGTTGAGTCGATCCAAAATCCAAAGCAAAGGAGGTCCATGGCCAAAGTCAAAGATGTCAGAGTCAGAGTTATTTTGGAATGTACCAGTTGTGTCCGAAATGGTGTCACTAAAGAATTTCCGGGCATTTCTAGATATATTACTCAAAAGAATCGACACAATACACCCAGTCGATTAGAATTAAAAAAATTTTGTCGCTATTGTAAAAAGTATACAATTCATGGGGAAGTAAAGAAATAGATCGAACGGAGTGTGTGGGCGATCCTTCCAATCCAAGGAGCAAGAGGAGGTTAATAACATATTATATATATTACTAATTATATATATTATTACTAATTATATATATTACTAAATATATTACTAACATATAATATATATATCATATACTATATATATATATATTATTAATAACATATATATATTATTAATAACATATATATATTATTCATATATATAATTATTATTTATATAATTATTATTCATATATATAATTCATATATATATTATTAATAACATATATAATATATAAAACATATATAACATATATAAATATAGAAATAAAACCCTATCCTATTTCGGTCGGATCTTAAATGCATGAAGAAATAAGATTTTAGAGATAAGGAATAAACCATGGATAAATCCAAGCAACCTTTTCATAAATCCAAGCAACCTTTTCATAAATCCAAGCAACCTTTTCATAAACCCAAGCGATCTTTTCGTAGGCGTTTGCCCCCAATTGGATCGGGGGATCGAATTGATTATAGAAACATGAGTTTAATTAGTCGATTTATTAGTGAACAAGGAAAAATATTATCTAGACGAGTGAATAGATTAACCTTGAAACAACAACGATTAATTACTATTGCTATAAAACAAGCTCGTATTTTATCTTTGTTACCTTTTCTTAATAATGAGAAACAATTTAAAAGAACCGAGTCGATCTCTAGAGCTACTGGTCCTAGAACCAGAACTAGAGCTACTGGTCCTAGAACCAGAACTAGAGCTACTGGTCCTAGAACCAGAACTAGAGCTACTGGTCCTAGAACCAGAACTAGAGCTACTGGTCCTAGAACCAGAAATAAATAGGCATACTATACTCTTCAATTGGCTCAAAACTTCAATCTGAAGTCCACATTGAAGTTTTTGAAAAAGACTAGAATCCGTATTTCATTATTGTGTTGTAATAAAAAAATGGGGAAGAATAAATCCTTTTTTTTATTGAAACATGTTCGTTCATTCATACTACTTATCTTAATTTAATTTATTTTTATTCTATCTTCCCGGAGTTTATTCTCCGGGGAATTTTATTTCAACCATTCCTGTATATAATTTTATAATCTCTTTTATTTGATAATCCTTTTGGATTTTATTTGATAATCCTTTTGGAAATGATGCAAAGACAATTCTTATTTAATATAGCTATTTGCGCAGGTATTTTACGATTAAGAAGCAATTGCCTCTTGTACAGATTATGTATCAATCTACTATAACTATAGGAAACTTCGTTCTCACGAGTTACTGCATTTATCCGAGTGATCCACAAACGACGAAAATCTCTCTTTTGCTTACCTCTATCTCTATAAGCGGAAACAAAAGCTCTCATTTTCTGTTGAGTAATAGTTCGAGTAAGTCTTGAATGGGCCCCTCGAAAGCTTGATACAAATAAACGCATTTTTGTTCGGCGTCTCCGAGCTGTATATCCTCGTCTAACTCTGGTCATTTAATCAAATTAAACTTTGATGAATAACTAATTGATTTCTGTTCGTTCAGTCATTCTTTTTCCCCGGTTCAATTAATAACAAAACGGATTATTCCGATATATAAAATATAAATTCCAATGGCTTTTGCTACTATAACCTTCCCAACCACAATTTTTTATTTTATTTCTTTCAGTCAGGTATTTCGCTTGTGGAAATAAGAAATTCGACCAATCAATAATAAAAAAATTTGTAAAATAAATTAATTTATAAATTATTTTAAATAAAATAAAAAAAAAATAGTGGATTCCTTCGTTTCTATGGTTACTTCTTAAACGGTGAGGTCCTTTCTATACACCGGAGCTCTTTCTCCCATTCCATTTAATCAATGTTTTTGGTAACTTGTACAGTTCGCACTTTTTGGCTCTACCCATGAATTATACAGTAATAGGTCTTTTCACAATGAGAGCTATCCATACAGTGACGGCATTTAATTATGAAAGTTGGCTAGGTAGCTGACCCTCTTAGTCCGTTATTTCAAGAATAGGAGCATAATTGTTTTGCTTCTAAAATATGGTTTCCCCGCTTAATGGATAACCTTTTGCTACCAATGGAGAATTTATTTTCATCTCAAATCGAGGTGATTGGATTTGCACCAACAGAAACCATAAAATTTATACACAATCAATAGAGGTATATGATACATCTTTATTTTTAGTTTTATTTAGATAGTAAACACTATTCTTCCATTTTTCCATTCTATTATTCATTGGTACTAGTTATTGATACTGGAACAATTGTATCATTTGTTCGAGCTCATGATCTAAACGAGTCGCACATACACCCTAGTACATGTTCCTCGACGCTGAGGGCATCCTCGAAGAGCGGGAGATTTCGTGACATTTCTGATTGGCTGTCTTGCGTTTCTAATAAGTTGTTTAATAGTTGGCATGTTGAATCGTATATATATGATGGGATTATAATGGGCTGGTTTAGATCGATCTTGACCTGATGATTATGAATTTTTTCCCTTCAATTGAATGAATATTTGACTTGGGTAAAATAAAAATATTCAATATCCAATCATGGAAAATTCAAATTACGGTTTGAAATGGAATCATGTATTTACTTACACGGGATCCCCAGCATTTTAGACCGCTACAAGATCAATAATGCCATAAGCTTGGGCTTCTGTTGCTGACATAAAAACATCCCTTTCCATGTCTGCGCATATAACCCATGAGGGGTTCCTCGTTCTTTGTACATAAGCCTTTGTGATGTTTTCGCGAAGTGTCAGTAGTTCTTCCAAATCCATGATTAATTCCCCCGAATGTCCATCACAAAAAGAACTAGAAGGTTGGTGAATCATAACCCTGATTATATAACATCCATCATGAGCGGCTCCTCTATCTCACACGATTGGTCGAAGGGAAGAAATAAAAATAACAATAAGAAAAAGATAGAATTGAACAACCGTACAGGCATCTTTTGTACATTGCATACGGCTCCGCAATGGAATTGACCATTCCCTTCCGTCCGCCAAAGAAGGGGACAAGGGTACTAGAAACAAATAGGGTCCATCCGATCCAGATCGTTGAATGATCCATTTACCACCCTTCCCCTCGTAGAAGTCAAAAATACTATGATGGTTCTGTTGCTTTATATATTTTTTATTTATCTCGTCTTTAATCTTTAATTTAGCAATCCCAAGGTTTTTTCTGACCCGATCAAATAAGGTAAGGAAAAAAGATCTTTTTTTTTTTTCTTTTTTATAACATTAATATCAGAAAGGCACTTCTGGTGTGTAAGAAAAATGATTTGTGACGCTGAAACAGACCTCCGACGTATAAGATCAAATCGGAAATAACCTTTGTTTCATACTACTATTTCGATACATAATTTCATGTTATGAAAAAATTGTTCATATCGAACTTAAAATGCCATGCTATTATTACTTATTATTCATGTTCCATATGGCGAAGGCATAGTCTTTTTTTTTTTCAAATAAAAAACTCATTGGCGCCAAGCGTGAGGGAATGCTAGACGTTTGGTAATTTCTCCTCCGACCAGAATGAAAGATCCCGTTGAAGCGGCTAATCCCATGCATATTGTATGTACATCGGGTGGCACAAATTGCATAGTATCAAAAATAGCTATTCCTGGTACTACCCATCCACCGGGGGAGTTTATAAACAAATAAAGATCCCTAGTTTTGTCCTCTATACTAAGATATACCATAAGACCAACAATTTGATTCGAGATCTCGTTCTCAACCTCTTGGCCTAAAAAAAGTAATCTTTCTCGATAAAGTCGGTTGGTTAGGACAAAATAGTATCCTTTAGTAACCGTACATGCACCTTTGGATGCATACGGTTCAAAAAAACGAAAAAAAAAAAAATCAATGTGTCGATTCCAGTCCTATTTCTTTTTTTTTTAACAGGGTTTTTTGTTTTTCTCTAATGAAGGGACTTTTTCTTATATTATTCTATTCTTCAAGAAACATCATAAGTTTTTGCTTCCTTCCCTAGAAAAACCCTATCTACCTATCTATAATAAAAAAAAGAATTCAAAAAACTTATTGAACTAACCTCTCATTGATGTATTGTTTCATCGAGATTCAAATCACGATGTCATTTTCTTGTTCCTAAATGGGCCCATTTATTTCTTTTAGGTTCATGTTCTACTCCGGGTAAATATCTATCCGAATTTTATTTTCACATATAGGGCAAATTTTGTCAGTGCCACTTTTTTTTGATACGATTTTTTCAATTCTTTTCATGCCTTCCGCCAAACTATTTGATATTTTAGTATACTATTCCATTGATTGGTAGTTTGAGACAACCCCTAGGGTATAAAAATCCTTTATGATACAAGTTATAATGTGACCTATATTACCAATTTGGTATTTTCGGAACGGAGCCTGAATATTTCATTTTATTGGTACAAGCCAACCATAAATTCTTCTAATTTAGATTATTGAAAATTCTTCTAATTTAGATTATTGAAAATTCTTCTAATTTAGATTATTGATCTCTAAAAAATTGGATTTAATTGTACTTCGCGCTCCGAGTTTTTGAAGGTTCAATCAATCTTTCTTGGGCGAAACAGAGGATATCTCGATCGGGAGAGAGAACGGGTAAATCCCATATGACCCAATATGTCTGACAAGTCGCACTATATGTCAACCCAAGCTGCATCTTCCTCTCCAGAACTCCGAAAAGGTACTTTTGGAATACCAACGGGCATTAAATCAAAAAAAAAAAAAGAAATTAAAGTACTATATTTGACTTTGATGTGGAAACGTAACAATGAATTTATTGTCCTCATAATTTTTATTTCTGTTTCTCCTATTTTATACATAGATTGGAGGGTTCATACAGAAATACGGAATGAATAAAGAAAAATTCTTATGAGGGGGTCGTTCGAATAATCAACAAGTGTTTATGCATTTGTTTTCAAAAAATGAAATCAATTCCCCATTGCGTATTGTTACTTATCGGGTATAGAATAGATCTGCTTCTCTTTGTTCCTACGAACAGAAATTTTCCATTATTTCCAATGTAACGGAATAAAATAAATATGAACCCTTGTTCATAGATAATCTACTGAAAAAGGTTAGGTACATAGTATATATATTTTTTAGTTTTTTAGTCCAATGCGATAAAGTTACATAGTGTCTATTTATCTTTGATAAAGGGGTATTTCCATGGGTTTGCCTTGGTATCGTGTTCATACCGTTGTATTGAATGATCCCGGTCGGTTGCTTTCTGTCCACATAATGCATACAGCTTTGGTTTCTGGTTGGGCCGGCTCAATGGCTCTATACGAATTAGCGGTTTTTGATCCCTCTGACCCTGTTCTTGATCCAATGTGGAGACAGGGTATGTTCGTTATACCCTTCATGACTCGTTTAGGAATAACCAATTCATGGGGCGGTTGGAGTATTACAGGGGGAACTATAACGAATCCGGGTATTTGGAGTTACGAAGGTGTGGCAGGTGCACATATTGTGTTTTCCGGCTTGTGCTTCTTGGCAGCTATCTGGCATTGGGTGTATTGGGACCTAGAAATATTTTGTGATGAACGTACGGGAAAACCCTCTTTGGATTTGCCTAAGATTTTCGGAATTCATTTATTTCTTTCAGGGGTAGCTTGCTTTGGTTTTGGTGCATTTCATGTAACAGGCTTGTATGGTCCTGGAATATGGGTGTCCGATCCTTATGGACTAACTGGAAAAGTACAACCTGTAAATCCAGCGTGGGGCGCGGAAGGTTTTGATCCTTTTGTTCCAGGAGGCATAGCTTCTCATCATATTGCAGCGGGGACATTAGGCATATTAGCAGGTCTATTCCATCTTAGTGTCCGTCCGCCTCAACGTCTATACAAAGGATTACGTATGGGAAATATTGAAACTGTCCTTTCCAGTAGTATCGCTGCTGTGTTTTTTGCAGCTTTCGTTGTTGCTGGAACTATGTGGTATGGTTCAGCAACTACCCCGATTGAATTATTTGGCCCTACTCGTTATCAGTGGGATCAGGGATATTTTCAGCAAGAAATATATCGAAGAGTTGGTGCTGGACTAGCCGAAAATCTGAGTTTATCGGAAGCTTGGTCAAAAATTCCCGAAAAATTAGCTTTTTATGATTACATTGGTAATAATCCGGCAAAAGGAGGATTATTCAGAGCGAGCTCAATGGACAATGGGGATGGAATAGCTGTTGGATGGTTAGGACACCCTATCTTTAGAGATAAAGAAGGACACGAGCTTTTTGTACGCCGTATGCCTACTTTTTTTGAAACATTTCCAGTAGTTTTGGTAGATGGAGATGGAATTGTGAGAGCTGATGTTCCTTTTAGAAGGGCAGAATCCAAGTATAGTGTCGAACAAGTAGGTGTAACTGTTGAATTCTATGGTGGCGAACTTAATGGAGTTAGTTACAGTGATCCAGCTACTGTGAAAAAATATGCTAGACGCGCCCAATTGGGGGAAATTTTTGAATTGGATCGGGCTACTTTGAAATCCGACGGTGTTTTTCGTAGCAGTCCAAGGGGTTGGTTCACTTTCGGGCATGCTTCATTTGCTTTGCTTTTCTTTTTCGGACACATTTGGCATGGCGCTAGAACCTTGTTCCGGGATGTTTTTGCTGGTATTGATCCAGATTTGGATGCTCAAGTGGAATTTGGAACATTCCAAAAAATTGGAGATCCAACCACAAGGAGATAGACAGTCTGATACAACATTGCTCTGGTATTTTTCGCCTATATTTGAATTTGATTTTTGGATAGGTGGCGGAGAAATCGTGACTTGAATCACTGCTTTTCTTTGACTCTTTCCCTTTCTTTATCTGATTGATAAATGATCTTATCTGATTGATAAATGATCTTATCTGATTGATAAATGATCCAAGATGAATAGATTTGGAAGCTATAATTGTAAACCACGATCGAATCCATGGAAGCATTGGTTTATACATTCCTGTTAGTCTCTACTCTAGGGATAATTTTTTTCGCTATCTTTTTTCGAGACCCTCCTAAGGTTCCGACTAAAAAAATGAAATGATTTTTCATTATCTCAATTGAAGTAATGAACCTCCCAATATGGGAGGTTCATTACTTCGACTAGTCCCCGTGTTCCTCGAATGGGTCTCTGAGTTGTTGAGAGGGTTGCCCAAAAGCAGTATATAAGGCGTACCCAGTAAAGCTTACAAGTAAACCAGATATGGAGATGGCGACTAAGGTTGCTGTTTCCATTATTCGATTTCAAGATCGCGATGGGTCTACAATAAGATAGTTTATTTACAACTACAACGGAATGGTATACAAAGTCAACAGATCTTAACCGATGAAATAGTATTTATGGCTACACAAACTGTTGAGGGTAGTTCTAGATCTGGGCCAAGACGAACTCTTGTAGGGGATTTATTGAAACCGTTGAATTCGGAATATGGTAAAGTAGCTCCGGGCTGGGGTACTACTCCTCTTATGGGAGTCGCAATGGCTCTATTTGCGGTATTCTTATCTATTATTTTGGAGATTTATAATTCTTCCGTTCTATTGGATGGAATTTCAGTGAGTTAGGTTCATAAGAGCAATGAAGTACTAGTAAAAAAAAAACAACTTAGGACTCGGATTTCTAGTCCATTTTGGTAGTTCGACTGTGAAATTCCTTTGTTTCAGTATTTCCGGAATATGAGTGTGTGACTTGTTATAATTGATCCTATTGATATACAGAAAATGGATCTGTCATCTCGATAGAGATGATTCTACCTCGTCGGATATTTATATTTATTCTAGTTTCCGAAGCACGAAATAAATATATTGAATAGATCAAGAAAAGAAATATTTTGACTATGATTCATACCTATTATTCAAACCTCGTAACCGGACTCAAAAAAAAAAAATTAAAAAAGGTATTTCCTAAGTCAAACAATTTTTCTTCTTTCAGAACTATGTACTTTGACGGAAGTACAACTATTTCTCTGGATTTTGTTGAGTCATTACATCTATTCATTAAATAAGTGATGATCAAATGGTTCTTACTCGGAGAACCTTTTGGGGACTTATTGATGAATCATCGTGGTTCTAGTATGAATCTGAGGTTTCAAGTGATTCATAGGGTCTCAACAAGAGAATTCCTATCAAAAGTAAAACAATAGTCAATTTTCATTACGCAAAAAAACTCAAAAAAAATACTAAATAGGGGAAGAGAAGATTCAAGAAGCCTGTAATAATCAATATAAAAAATATAAAAAAGAAAGACGGATGAGCTAACTTGATATTTTTTAGCATTATCATCACAAAGAACAGATTTCGGATTTTTATTTCTTCGGGTCTTCGGGGTAGATTGAATCAAGTGGCTAAAAAGTTAAAATTTTTTATTACATATCCGTTGAAACAGTATTTGTATGTTTTTGCTTGAGCCGTACGAGATGAAATTCTCATATACGGTTCTCGGGGGGGTTCCTTGGTTTACCTATCTCAATAAAGTATATGACTGGTTCGAAGAGCGTCTCGAGATTCAGGCGATTGCAGATGATATAACTAGTAAATATGTTCCTCCTCACGTCAACATATTTTATTGTTTAGGGGGGATCACACTTACTTGTTTTTTAGTACAAGTAGCTACGGGTTTTGCTATGACTTTTTACTATCGACCGACTGTTACAGAGGCCTTTTCCTCTGTTCAATACATAATGACTGAGGCCAACTTTGGTTGGTTAATCCGATCAGTTCATCGATGGTCAGCAAGTATGATGGTTCTAATGATGATTTTGCACGTATTTCGTGTGTATCTCACAGGCGGATTTAAAAAACCTCGCGAATTAACTTGGGTTACGGGTGTAGTTCTCGCTGTATTGACTGCATCTTTTGGTGTAACTGGTTATTCCTTACCTTGGGACCAAATTGGTTATTGGGCAGTAAAAATTGTGACAGGTGTACCTGAAGCTATTCCTGTAATAGGATCGCCTTTGGTAGAGTTATTACGCGGAAGTGCTAGTGTGGGTCAATCCACTTTGACTCGTTTTTATAGTTTACACACTTTTGTATTGCCTCTTCTTACTGCCGTATTTATGTTAATGCACTTCTCAATGATACGTAAGCAAGGTATTTCGGGTCCTTTATAAACTAAAGAAGACAGATCATAGATATTTGTAATCGATCATATATTATCTCGGAAAGGAACAATAGTATTTTATTGCTACAAATATGGATTATTGAAAAAAAAATAAGACATATTATTTGGATATTTCTCTTCAACTCCAAAGTATTCTTTATTTGATACTTTGATATGAATAGTTGAAGTGGATCCTCCGAAGAGAAGATGGATTATGGGAGTGTGTGACTTGAACTATTGATTGGGCCATGCGGATATATGAATTTATCCGCCACATTGGAATTCGCGACCAAATGTGTCTCCGCATCCAATCACCGCGCGAGTCCCCCTACGTAGCGGAAGATAGGCCGGTTCGCTTGAGGAGAATCTTTTCCATGATCATACCCGAATCCATGTTATGCATGGACAGGCTCCGTAAGATCCCGTAAAATAGATGATGTGACATAATCTGGATTATGTTCGATCTATTCTACTTACTTATTTATAGTATGGAAATGCATCCATTTCCTTTGCATCCATCCAGATCCATGATATTATCGGAGTGAAATAAGGGATCTAAGGAAAAACAGAGGTTAAACTGTATTAGTAACAAGTAAATTCTTTGTATTTATAAGAAGACTCGCGATATTGTGAGAATAAATACCAATCACAAGATATGAGATAATCCAAAAAGCACTTGATCATGATCCAATTTTGAAGCCCCCTTGGATATTGAGCATTTACCTGTAAGAACTTAATTCTTGCCAATGAATAGTTGCAACTTCGTAAAAATGGAGTTCGATAAATATTTTCTTACATAGAGTCACTCTATATGTGTAGATATGGATGAAATATAGATTTGATATAGATCCACTTCTGTCATTCCTTTGATTTGATTCTTGCTCGAGCCGGATGATGAAAAATTCTCATGTCCGGTTCTTTCGGGGGGTGGATCCATAAGAATTCACCTATCCCAATAACAAAGAAACCTGACTTGAATGATCCTGTATTAAGAGCTAAATTGGCTAAAGGGATGGGACATAATTATTACGGAGAACCCGCATGGCCCAATGATCTTTTATATATTTTTCCAGTAGTTATTTTGGGTACTATAGCATGTAACGTAGGCTTAGCGGTCCTAGAACCCTCAATGATTGGTGAACCGGCGGATCCATTTGCAACTCCTTTGGAAATATTACCCGAATGGTACTTCTTTCCCGTATTTCAAATACTTCGCACAGTACCCAATAAGTTGTTGGGTGTTCTTTTAATGGTTTCAGTACCCGCGGGATTATTAACAGTACCTTTTTTGGAGAATGTCAATAAATTCCAAAATCCATTTCGTCGTCCAGTAGCTACAACAGTCTTTTTGATCGGTACCGCAGTAGCTCTTTGGTTAGGTATTGGAGCAACATTACCTATTGATAAATCCCTTACTTTAGGTCTTTTTTAAATTGATTCAACCGTGAAATACTGCGCGTAGGTATCTAGGGAATAGTCGATTCAAACTGAATCTTCCCTAGATACATTATTTTTAATCCATCTCAATAGGGATTGTGCTTAAGATTAAATAAAAAATTTCTTCTTTTTTTATATTTTATATATATTATATTTTATATATAATATAACTATATAATATAACTTTTTTTATATTATATTTTTATATTTTATATAATTTTTTTATATTCTATTTTTATATAAAATATAAATAAACTTTTTTCTAAAATTAAAATAGAAAAAAAAAAGAAAAAGATGAAGTAATTGTGATAGATTTAAAATGAAAACTTAGTCTTAGGTAAATTAATTGTGAAATGCTTCTGTAGAATGTTCACTATCTGTTTTACATCTTCTATCCGAAGATATTCAATTTTCATAAGATCTTCTTGACTGTTACTCAAAAGGTCCAATAATGTATGTATATTGGACCTTTTGAGACAATTATAGGTCCTGGAAGGCAATTCTGATTGGTCAATAAAAATACATTTCAATGCAATTTCTTTTTTGTTTTTCTTTAGATTAGCTAATCTATCATGAAAGGTAAAAGGGGGTAAAGTAAATCTGCTTTTATTTTCTTCGAAATTAATGTCCTTTTCCTCTGCATGTAGAAAAGGAATAAATAAATCAATCAAATTACGAGAAGCTTCGTGGAGTGCTTCTTTAGGAGTTAAACTTCCATTTGTCCATATTTCTAGAAAAAGGATCTCTTGTTTTTCATTTCCATTCCCATAAGAATAAATACTATGATTCGCATTTTGAACAGGCATGGATACAGCATCTATAGGATAACTTCCATCTTGAGAGTTATTTGTGGGTCTCATATGATATCCGCGATCTCTTTGGATTTGTAATCCAATACACAAATCAAGAGGCTCTGTCAGGGTAGCTATATGCTGTGTAGTGTCAACTATCTCCACAGACGGCGGTAGAATAATATCTTGAGCTGTTATGTATCTGGGGCCTTTGACGCAAATGGATGCGTCTCGAATGCCATATAGATTACTTCTTAATACAATTTCTTTCAAATTCATTAAAATTTCATGTATTGATTCTTCAATACCCACTATCGTAGAATATTCATGTGGTACTTTTTCAGATTTTGCACGTGTTATACATGTTCCTTCTATTTCTTCAAGTAAAATCCGTCGCATAGCAATACCCATGGTATCGGCTTGACCTTTCATAAGCGGGGACAGAACGAAACGCCCATAATAAAGACGCTTACTGTCTATTCTTGATTCAACACACTTCCACTGTAATGTTCGAGTGGATCCTGCTATTTCCTCTCGAACCATAATAATATATTATTGTTATTTGATTAGATTATTGAATCGTTTATTTCTCTTGACTTGAAATCTGTTCAATTCTTATTTCTATATACGTCTTTTTTTAGGGGGTCTACATCCATTATGTGGCATAGGAGTTACATCGCGTACGAAACTTAATAGTATACCACTTCGACGAATAGCTCGTAATGCTGCATCTCGTCCGGGACCAGGACCCTTTATCATGACTTCTGCGTGTCGCATACCTTGAGCAACTACTGTACGAATAGCATTTGACGCTGCGGCTTGAGCAGCAAAAGGCGTTCCTCTTTTTGCGCCTTTGAATCTAGAAGTACCCGCGGAGGACCAAGAAACCACTCGCCCTCGTACATCTGTAACAGTTACAATGGTATTGTTGAAACTCGCTTGAACATGAATAATTCCTTTTGGTATTCTACGTCCATTCTTACGCGTTGGTATTCTACGCCCATTCTTACGCGAACCAATACGTCCATTTCTACGTGAACTAATTCTTGGTATAGGTTTTGTCATATTTTATCATCTCATAAATATGAGTCAGAAATATACGGAGATATCCATTTCATGTTAAAACAGATTCTTTATTTTTACATTGATCCTTATCCTTCCTTTAGAAAACTCAAAAGATTATCCTTGTCTCTGTTTATGTCTTGGATTAGAACAAATCACTATAATTCGTCCGCGCCTACGGATCAGTCGACATTTTTCACAAATTTTACGAACAGAAGCCCTTATTTTCATATTTACGATTCCTTACCTTGATTCTGAATCTATTCTTTGAAATAAAAAGAGTTTCCTTAATTTTTGAACCTCGAATTGTATCCCCCCACGAATGAAATTAAAAAAAATCTCCTAATCGTTCAAAACTTCGTTGCGAAGTCTATAAATTATATGTCCCCCGCCGGTTGAATCATAACTACTTACTTCGTTTTGACTCTATCTCCTGGTAGTATCAGGATAAACTGGTAGTATCAGGATAAAACCGTGTCGGATCCTCCCCTAAACATACCATTGAGAAGTGATTCAGTAATTAAACCCTCATGAATCCATTTTTGTTCTTTTATTCCGGGTAACCTTTCCTTGAAGTATCAATTAATGGGGGAGCAGTCATATAACTCACTTTTCCTCTCTTTTTCTTTTCATTCTTTTCACAACTGAGAAGTTAGAGATCAAATTAGGATGCCGTAGGAAAAGGATCACCATATATAACACAAAATTTCTCCCCCAACGCCTTCTAGGCGAGCTTCTCGATCTGTCATTATACCTCGAGAAGTAGAAAGAATAGCAATCCCCATTCCGCCTAAAATCCTAGGAATTCGTTGGTAGTCGGAATAGATTCGTAGACCTGGTCGGCTGATACGCTTTAAAATAGTTTTATATATTCTTTCCCTAGTTCTGTTATGTCGCAGGGTTGAAACCAAGAAATTTTTCTGACTTTCTCGATGTTTTCTAACATTTTCAATAAAACCTTCTCGCAGAAGTATTTTAACAATGTTTTCGGTGATATTAGTAGATGCTATTCGAACCGTTCCTTTTTTTTTCATGTCAGCATTTCTTATAGAAGTTATTATTTCGGAAATAGTGTCCCTACCCATGATGAACTATAATTATAGTTGCCTCCTAATTTTGATATAATCAACGTGTTTATTTTTTTTTTTTATGAATTCATAAAAAAAAAAGTATATGCTTGAGACACAATCTACTAATTTTTCTATTTCAGATATTCTACTATATCATAATTTCATCTACTAATATTTATAATACTTCAGGAGCTAATGAGACAATTTTAGTGAAATGGAATTCTCTCAATTCCCCGGCGATTGCACCAAAAACTCGAGTCCCTTTTGGATTTCCTTTTTGATCAATGACAACTGCTGCATTGTCATCATATCGTATTCTCATACCGTTTTCACGCTTGAGTTCTTTACACGTACGTACAATTACAGCTCTAATTACTTCTGATCTTTCGAGCGGCATATTGGACGCTGCTTCTTTGATTACAGCAACAATAACGTCACCAATATGAGCATATCGGCGATTACTAGTTCCTAAAATTCGAATACACATCAATTTTCGAGCCCCGCTATTATCCGCTACATTTAAAAGGGTCTGAGGTTGAATCATATCATTTTTTATCTGCTCTTTCAATGCAAAGGACGAAGAAAGAAAAGAAATATTATCTGTCCAGAAAAAAATAAACCCGCAATTGTATTTTTTCATTCATTCCTAATGCCCTTTTCTTTTGTTCTACATCTCTATCCCGCAATAATAAATTGAGTTCGTATAGGCATTTTGTACGCAGCTATTGAAATGGCTGCTCTGGCCACAGTTTCGGATACTCCGCCCATCTCATAAAGTATTCGACCCGTTTTAACAACAGATACCCAATATTCGGGAGACCCTTTCCCCGAACCCATACGTGTTTCTGTAGGTCTTACTGTAACAGGTTTGTCGGGAAATATACGTACCCATATTTTTCCACCACGACGTGCATATCGGGTCATTGCTCTTCGTCCCGCTTCTATTTGTCTAGCTGTGATCCAAGCGGGTTCAAGTGCCTGAAGAGCGTATCTTCCAAAACAAATATGATTGCTTCCATAAGATATTCCTTTCATTCTTCCTCTATGTTGTTTACGGAATCTGGTTCTTTTGGGGTTATAGTTGATGGTTGTTTCCCTCTTCCATCTCTACTGCAGAACCGGACATGAGAGTTTCTTCTCATCCGGCTCCTCGCGAAAGAAGAAACAATTCAATATAAAGATAAAGTATTCAATAATATTACACATGTATTTTATTAATAATACACTAAAATACACAAAATAGTGGGATTTTTTATATTACATAGGAAAGCTGCATGCAAGATATATTTACCTTTACCTAATATATTTACCTACAAGATATATATAAGTTTGAATATATAAATTCTAAATGTATAATAAATGTATAAAATTATAAATATATAAATATGTAAATAATTATATAATATATTATCTAAATAATTATATAATATATTATCTAAATAATAATATACTATAATTAATAATATATATAAATATTAATAAAATATATATAAATATATATATAAATATTAATAATATATATATAATATACTATAATTAATAATATATATAAATATTAATAATATATATATAATATACTATAATTAATAATATATATAAATAATATATATAATATAATTAAATAAAATATAATTAAATAAAATTAATAATAATTAATTTAATAATATAAAATAAATTTAAAATACAAATTTTTATTTTTGTATTATATTAAATTAAATGAATTTTTGTATTTTGTATTATATTTTTGTATTATATTATAATTATATAATATGATTATATGTTTATTATATATAATGTATATTATATATAATGTATATATATATTATGTTTATTATGTTAAATTATATTTTATTATATATTTATATTATATAATAATAATATAATAATAAATAACATAAACATATACAAAAAAAGTATAAGTATATATAAAAATAAGTAAAATATGTATATAATACATAACTATAAGTATATAATTAAGTATAAGTATTAAGTATTATAAGTATTAAGTATATAGTACATATAAGTATATAGTACATAACTATAATAAGTTAAATATAATAAGTTAATTTATTTAGTTAATTTAATTTAGTTAATGTTTTTTTTTTTTTTCACTTTTTTTTTTTTTTAATATAAATTTTTTAATCCAAAAAATCAACGTTTCGCGGGCGAATATTGACTCTTTTCTGCTTCATTTGTAGGGTCAACCCATGACTGTTTCAGAAAAATTTAATTAATTGGTTCCTGGTCCGTTCCGCCATCCCACCCAATGAATCATTAGGATTCGTTTTCAATAGAATCCTATGCAGTCACGGGTTCCGTCGTTCCTATAGCTTCTTCGTCAATGATTAGGCCTGAACTCGACAATGGAGCTCCCAACAAAATGTGTTTCCGAGTTAATTTCCTCAGTTTCTATTAACTCGGGGCTCTTTTTCAGTATTGATGCTTTATCACACTGCCTTTCTTTTATAAAAAAAAAATGATTCATAAACCATACATATTGGAATCATATATCGTTGATATTTTTTCTTTCTATCTATCGTCC